TTTAATAGATACAAATTGTGACCCGAATCTCGCGGATATTTCGATTCCAGCCAACGATGACGCTATAGCTTCAATCCGATTAATTCTTAACAAATTGGTATTTGCAATTTGTGAGGGCCGTTCTAGCTATATACGAAATTCTTGATTAATAATAAGATAAGTAAATTTTGGGGGAAACTCCATATAATCGATTTATTGAATCGGTTATTATTCTTAACTAGCATAAAAGAGATAAAAACCGGAGATTTTCTGTGATTAGTTGATACTTAATTCAAATATATAATTTACTTAATTAAAATATATAATTCAAGTAGGCAAATCGAAAAAAAGATGGTTGAATCAAAATAATTCCTTTTTAAGTTCTATTTCTTTCAGAGGGTAATATGAATGTTCTATTATGTTCTATCAAAAGTTTATACGATATATCCGGTGTGGAAGTAGGCCAACATTTCTATTGGCAAATAGGAAGTTTCCAAGTCCATGCCCAAGTACTTATTACTTCTTGGGTCGTAATTGCTATTTTATTAGGTTCAGCCATTATAGCTGTTCGTAATCCACAAACCATTCCTACTGACGGTCAGAATTTCTTTGAATATGTCCTTGAATTCATTCGAGACGTGAGCAAAACTCAAATTGGAGAAGAATATGGTCCATGGGTTCCCTTTATTGGAACTATGTTTCTATTTATTTTTGTTTCAAATTGGTCAGGGGCTCTTTTACCCTGGAAACTTATCCAGTTACCTCACGGAGAGTTAGCCGCACCCACAAATGATATAAACACGACCGTTGCTTTAGCTTTACTCACGTCAGTAGCATATTTTTATGCGGGCCTTACAAAAAAGGGGTTGGGTTATTTCGGTAAATATATTCAACCAACCCCAATCCTTTTACCTATTAACATTTTAGAAGATTTCACAAAACCGTTATCGCTTAGTTTTCGACTTTTCGGAAATATTTTAGCTGATGAATTAGTAGTTGTTGTTCTTGTTTCTTTAGTACCTTTAGTAGTTCCTATACCTGTCATGTTCCTTGGATTATTTACAAGCGGTATTCAAGCTCTTATTTTTGCAACCCTAGCTGCGGCTTATATAGGAGAATCCATGGAAGGTCATCATTGACTCGTTTCCGACGCAGTCTTTTTTACTTAGCCTGACGCAATGTATGCGCCGTTTAAGGTAATCCACTTACACTTAGGGAAGATAAATATAAGGTATAAATAAAGATATAAATGATCTAGAGTAATTGTAAAAAAGGTACGATATTTTTGAGTTGTAAAAAAATGGATTGGTTTGCGTAGGACCGGGGGGTCGAACTAGGTGTATATAATCTAATCGCTATAAGACAACTCTTGTGAATCTTTCGAAGAATGATTCGAGAATCCCGATGATTTTAAGATACAATATTTGGTTTACGGTTTTGGGGAAAAACATGTATATGTGATATTAGACATTAACTAGGTAGATATGAACTAAAGAGATATCTAATTTGTCTTACTATTGTGAATTTAGATAGGGATTACAATAGAAGCCTTTCCATTTCGTCTGTTATTGTGAATTGAATATTGGTTGATTGTATCATTAACTATTTCTTTATTTTTGTTTTGGCGCGAGGAAAACTTATCATGAATCCACTGATTTCTGCCGCTTCCGTTATTGCTGCTGGATTGGCTGTCGGGCTTGCTTCTATTGGACCTGGGGTTGGTCAAGGTACTGCTGCGGGACAGGCTGTAGAAGGGATCGCGAGACAACCAGAGGCGGAAGGAAAAATACGGGGTACTTTATTGCTTAGTCTAGCTTTCATGGAAGCTTTAACAATTTATGGGCTGGTTGTAGCATTAGCTCTTTTATTTGCGAATCCTTTTGTTTAATCCTAAAAACACATATTTTTGTTTATTTCCGTGGATTTGCTGCTCTTGTTTTTTCGAATTCTTTTAATATTTAACTTCTACAATTAAATTACTTAGGAACAACAACCTACGGAAATCGCCGGTTTGAGGATACAACTCACTTTTTCCTTTACCTTCTTAGTCCAATGGACGAACTTTTTTTAGGAAGTATTGCAATTGTATTGTAACAAACGAGGTATTTCGCAACTGACCCGTATAAGACCTGGTACCTAATTCGAATCGAATAAGTATCAGGCTTATTGGAAATGAAATTTCCAATTGAAAAAAATTCATTAAAACCCATTTCTAAATCAATATATTTTTTTGAATAAATTTAGTATTTTCTATTTAGAAATAGGGAAATTCATAATAAAATAAAAGAATATAAAAAAATAGTCTATCTATAAGAAAGCTATAACTATAAGAAAGAGGAGATCGTATGAAAAATGTAACCGATTCTTTCCTTTCCTTGGGTTATTGGCCATCCGCCGGGAGTTTCGGATTTAATACTGATATTTTTGCAACCAATCTAATAAATCTAAGTGTAGTGCTTGGTGTGTTGATTTTTTTTGGAAGGGGGGTGTTAAGTGATTTATTAGATAATCGAAAACAGAA